TTTCCTATATCCGACTTAATGAAACTTTTTTTTAATATTAGAAACTGGTTGGGTAAAAAATCAGAATTCGAAATTTTAGATCAACATCAACAATCCCAAATAAAAAAAAACCACCAGGAAGATGCAATAGAATTCTGGGAGAACATTCCATATGCACAAAAATCAAGAAGTATTCTGTTACTAGCTCAATTAATTTTTAGAAGATATATTAAATTACCCTTATTGATAATAGTTAAGAATATTGGCCGTATTTTATTACGGCAATCTCCGGAATGGTATGAGGATTTCCAAGATTGGAATAGAGAAATTTATCTAAAGTGCAGCTATAATGGTCTTCAATTCTCCAAAACCGAATTTCCTAAAAATTGGTTAAGAGAGGGTTTTCAGATAAAAATACTATATCCTTTTCATGTGAAACCTTGGAACAGATCTAAGCTACGACTTTATGATAGAGATCGAAAGCAACAAGATGATTTTGATTCTTGTTTTTTAACCGTTTTGGGAATGGAAACAGAATATCCTTTTGGTCCTCCTCGAAAAACACCTTCCTTTTTTGAACCCATTTTAAAAGATATAGACTATAAAGTCGAAATCAGAAAATTTAATTTTCGAGTTCGAAGAGTTTTTAAAAAAATAACAAAGAAAGAAACAAAAGCTTTTATTTTTGTTTGTAAAAAAATAAAAGAACTTTTAAAAGGAAAGAAAATTCCATTATTTATACCGAGAGAAATATATGAATCAAGTGAAACTCAAACAGAAAAGGATTCTATAATTAGCAATAAAATAATTAATGAATCATTTAGTCAAAATAGATCTACAGGTTGGACAAATTATTCACAGGCAGAAGAAGAAATAAAACATAGAATTGATAGAAGAAACACAATTAGAAATCAAATAGAAAAAAAAAAAAATAATAATAATAAAAAGAATAATGGAGAATCACTCCCAAAAATTTGGAAAATATTAAAAAGAAAAAATATTGAATTAATAGTTAAATTTTTCATTGAAAAAATATACATAGATATATTTCTATGTATCATTAATATGCGCAGAATAGCTCTACAACTTTTTATGGAATCAACAAAAAAAATTCTTGAAAAATACATTCATAACAATGAAACAAATCAAGAAGGGATTAATAAAAATAAAATTGACTTTATTTCACCTATGACTATAAAGGGTTTTGATAATCTTAGAAATAGTAATAATCTTAGAAATAGTAAGCGGAAGTCACATATTTTTTTTGATTTATCTTACTTGTCACAAAAATATGTATTTTTTAAATTATCACAAACCCAAGTTATTAACTTTAATAAGTTAAGATCTATTCTTCAATATAACGGACCGTCTTTTTTTATTAAGAATGAAATCAAGGATTTTTTTGGAAGACAAGGAATATTTGATTCCGAAATAAGACATAAGAAACTTCAAAATTATGGAATGAATCCATGGAAAAACTGGTTAAGAGGTCATTATCAATACGATTTATCTCAGATTACATGGTCTAGATTAGTTCCACAAAAATGGCGAAATGCAATAAATCAATGCCATACGTCTCAAAATAAGGATTTAAGGAAATGGTATTTCTATGAAAAAGACCAATTATTTGATTACAAAAAAAAACAAAATTCGAAAGTATATTTATTACCAAATAAAGAGGATAATTTAAAAAAAAACTATAGATATGATCTTTTATCATATAAATATATTCATTCTGAAACTAAGAAGAAGTCCTATATTTATAGATCATCATCATTAGAAACAAATAAGAAGCAAGAAAATTCCAGTAAAAATAAAGAATTTAACATACTCAAGAATATTCCTATCAAGAATTATCTAGTAAAAAGTGATATTATATATATGGAAAAAAATACAGATAGAAAATATTTGAGTTGGAAATTTAATACAAATATTCAAGTTGAACCTAATAAAGACAAAATAAGGGATAAAATTCATATTTTTTATCTTCCAATCGATTCAAATTCCGAAATCAATTACAAAAAGATCTTTTTTGATTGGATGGGAATGTCTTTTGATTGGATGGGAATGAATGAAAAATTCTTTATCTTAAATCGCCTCATATCGAATCCAAAAAATTTTTTCTTTCCAGAGTTTGTGATACTTTATAATAAATATAAAGAGAAACCTTGGTTTATCCCAAGCAACTTACTTCTTTTTAATTTGAATATAAATCCAAATTTTAGTGAAAATCCAAATATCAAGAGAAAGCAAGAGGAGAATGAGGATTTTTTAAATTTTAGCCCATCAAATTCAAAACAATATTTTGAATTAAAGAATCAAAACAATATTGAAGAATATTTTTTAGAATCGATCGAAAAACTAAAAATATTCCTTAAAAGAGATTTTCCTTTGCAATTAAGATGGACTGGACGTTTGAATCAATTGAATCAAAAAATGATGAATAATATCCAGATATATGGTCTCCTGGTTAGCCTCATAAATGTAAGAAAAATTACTATATCCTATATTCAAAGGAAAGAAATGAATCTGGATATAATGAGGAGGCGTTTAAATCTTACACAATTAACGAAAAAGGGAATATTAATTATGGAACCTGCCCGTCTATCTGTAAAAAATGACGGACAGTTTTTTATGTATCAAATCATAGGTATTTCATTGGTTCATAAAAGTAAGCACCAGAGTAATCAAAGATACCGAAACCCCCAAAACGTTGCTAAGAAGAATTTTGATGAATCCATTTCCATTTCAAGACATAAAAGAAAAACTTTAAATAGAAAAAAAAATAATTATGATTTGCTTGTTCCTGAAAAAATTTTATCGTCTAGACGTCGTAGAGAATTGAGAATTCTAATTTCTTTCAATTTGAATTTAAAGAACCAGAATGCTGTGCATAAAAATAAATTATTTTGCAAGGAGAACAAGATAAAAAACTGGAGTCAATTTTTGGATGAAAGTAAAAAAATTGACAGAAAAAAAAAAGAATTAATTCAATTAAAGTTCTTTTTTTGGCCTAATTATCAATTAGAAGATTTAGCTTGTATGAATCGCTATTGGTTTGATACCAATAATGGGAGCCGTTTGAGTATGTTAAGGATATATATGTATCCCTGATTTCAAATTTTGAGTTTCCTATATATTCTGTTGTTCTATTCTATCAATCATATTTTTTTCATTAATCTTTCTATTGATTAATGTTAATTGATAAAATAAAGAATATATAAAGAAATTATGATTATTGTGTATACTACATTAAAATTTCTGACATTATTATTACTGATCAATAAAATAAATATCTGTAAAAAGGGGAGTGTGAAATTCTTTTATGGTAAAAAATTCATTTATTTCAATTATTTTGCAAGAACAAGAAGAAAACAAAGGATCTGTTGAATTTCAAGTAGTAAGTTTCACCAATAAGATACGGAGACTTACTTCACATTTGGAATTGCACAAAAAAGACTATTTATCTCAGAGAGGTCTGCGGAAAATTCTGGGAAAACGTCAACGCTTGCTGGCTTATTTGTCAAAAAAAAATAGATCGCGTTATAAAGAATTAATAGGGCAGTTGGGTATTCGAGAGAGAAAAACTCATTAATTTGAAGAGTTAGTTTTAATTATTCGCTTAAAGTTTGATGAACTTCTTTTCGCTTTCAGCAATTCATGGAAGAATGAATCAGGAAAAACCTATGACTGTACCAGCTAGAAAAGACCTCATGATAGTCAATATGGGACCTCACCACCCATCAATGCATGGTGTTCTTCGACTCATTGTTACTCTAGATGGTGAAGATGTTATTGACTGTGAACCAATATTGGGTTATTTACACAGAGGTATGGAAAAAATTGCGGAAAATCGAACAATTATACAATATTTGCCTTATGTAACACGTTGGGATTATTTAGCTACTATGTTCACAGAAGCAATAACTGTAAATGGGCCAGAGCAATTAGGCAATATTCAAGTCCCTAAAAGGGCCAGTTATATCAGAGTCATTATGTTGGAGTTAAGTCGTATAGCTTCGCATTTGTTATGGCTTGGCCCTTTTATGGCAGATATTGGGGCACAGACTCCCTTTTTCTATATTTTTCGAGAAAGAGAATTGATATATGACCTATTCGAAGCTGCCACCGGTATGCGAATGATGCACAATTTTTTTCGTATTGGCGGAGTCGCTGCTGATTTACCTCATGGCTGGATAGATAAATGTTTGGATTTTTGCGATTATTTTTTAACAGGAATTGCTGAATATCAAAAGCTTATTACACGGAATCCCATTTTTTTAGAACGAGTTGAAGGAGTAGGCATTATTGGTGGAGAGGAAGCAATAAATTGGGGTTTGTCGGGACCAATGCTACGAGCTTCCGGAATACAATGGGATCTTCGTAAAGTTGATCATTATGAGTGTTACGACGAATTTGATTGGGAAGTCCAATGGCAAAAAGAGGGGGATTCATTAGCTCGTTATTTAGTACGAATCAGTGAAATGACAGAATCCATAAAAATTATTCAACAGGCCCTAGAAGGAATTCCTGGAGGGCCCTATGAAAATTTAGAAATCCGCCGCTTTGATAGAGTAAAAGATACTTTATGGAATGAGTTTGACTATCGATTCATTAGTAAAAAACCTTCTCCGACTTTTGAATTGTCGAAGCAAGAACTTTATACGAGAGTCGAAGCACCAAAGGGAGAATTGGGCATTTTTCTGATAGGAGATAAGGGTGTTTTTCCTTGGCGATATAAAATTCGTCCTCCGGGGTTTATTAATTTGCAAATTCTTCCTCAGTTAGTTAAAGGAATGAAATTGGCTGATATTATGACGATACTAGGTAGTATAGATATCATTATGGGAGAAGTTGATCGTTAAAATGATAATAGATACAACAGAAGTACAAGCTATCAATTCTTTTTCTAGATTGGAATCCTTAAAAGAGGTCTATGGGATCATATGGATGCTTATCCCTATTTTTACTCTTGTATTAGGAATCACAATAGGTGTACTAGTAATTGTTTGGTTAGAAAG